GCATATTGAGAAATTGATAAAGTGCTGCAGGTCTGTCATTGGGCATAGTATGCTTACTATGCCCAAAGGGGCAACATGGGTTAGTTTATAGAATATGTATATCTTATCCCATCTGCCCGGGGATTTTGGTAGATGCAGTAGTGGAAAGTGACAAAGGGTTAGAATGGATCTCATATCGACGATCGTACCTTTACCGATACCGAATCAATCACTATTTGTCTTTATTTTTTTTTTTAGCATTAAAAAAAAAATATAAAAATCATCTTTATCCCTATATATTCTAGTTCAATATAGAATAATAATATATTAATATATATATAGATATACATGATAAAAAAACAAATATAAATATATAGGAAGATATACGTCCTCCTCCTAGACATCTCATTCCCTCTCCTACAAAAAGACCTAAAATCCCTACTCCATTTGGGATTCCATCAATTGCCCATTGATCAAATGAATTACTTTTTTCAGCTAATCTTCGTAGACCTCTAGTTAAGATTATGTCATAATATATATCTATATAAGCTCGATGATATGACCAATTATATATCATATTAATCGATTGGTCTGAGATAATCCTAATTGTTTTATGATATACATTTTGTGATAAGATGTTAATAGGTTTAGATAGAACATAGGCCATCAATATACCGGGAAATACTATACCAACTGAGGGGATTGCATCTGTGAAAGATTCAAACAAATTTTTTGGATGGTTCTCATCGAAATGGTTCATTGATGAACTCAACCATTGAAATAATATAAAATAATTCATTTGGCCTCGGAAAAAAGGAACTCCTATCAATCCAACAAACAGAGTCAATATGCCCAATATAACTAAAGGCAATAGCATTGTGTTGCCCGATTCTTTCGGATATCCAAAATATCCTTTATGTACGAAAGAATAAGTAGCAACAAAACCTCTATTCTTTTTATTTTTTGAAAATCCTTCGATCTTATTCAAAATTTGGAATGCTTCTTTGGAGAAGGAAGTATTACTATTACTTCCTGTAATTTGATTTGAGAGAGAATTCACTCTCGTTTTAGTTTTACTTAATGTCCTGGATCCCTCCTCTCCCCACATAGAAGTCGAATATAATGTAATATGGTTGTTATATAAATTAACAAAATTTATACGAAAGTCCCCTTCAAAAGTAAGTAAATACATACGAAACATATAAAAGGCAGTTAATCCTGCTGTGAACCAAGTTATCCCTCCTAAAATGGGGGAATATAACTTACTATCACTAAGAATTTGGTCTTTGGACCAAAAACAAGCAAAAGGCGGAATACCAGAAAGAGAAAGTGTCCCTAAAAGAAATGTAATTCCTGTAATTGGCATATATTTCCTCAAACCACCCATAAAAGCCATATTCTGACTTTTACCAGGACAATATCCAACAATGGGTTCCATGGAATGGATAACTGATCCAGATCCTAGGAACAATAATGCCTTGGAATAAGCATGTGTAATCAAATGGAACAGAGCGGTTCGATAGGAACCTATACCTAGAGCTAACATCATATAACCTAATTGAGACATAGTGGAATAAGCCAAGCCTCTTTTAAGATCTTTTTGAGCGAGAGCCATAGTAGCTCCCAATAGAGCTGTTATTCCACCTATCCAAGAGATAAGACTCATTATTAAAGGTAAAGCTCTGAAAAGAGGAAACAATCGAGTTACAAGAAAAATTCCTGCTGCTACCATAGTAGCGGCATGTATAAGAGCTGAAATAGGAGTAGGTCCTTCCATAGCATCAGGTAACCATACATGAAGTGGAAATTGTGCAGATTTGGCTACTGGACCTGAAAATAAGAGAAAAGTACACGAAGTAACAAAGAATGAACTAACCCCATCAACGGCAATCAATTCGTTTAATTTTTCGGACAAATATTTAAATTCGAAACTACCCGTGACCCAATAAAAACCTAAGATTCCTAATAAGAGTCCAAAATCTCCCACACGATTAGTTATAAATGCTTTTTGACAAGCATTAGCCGCACTGGGTCGTGTAAACCAGAAACCTATCAATAAATAGGAACATATTCCCACTAATTCCCAAAATATATATATTTGTAGTAAATTAGGACTAATAACTAGTCCTAGCATAGAAGCATTGAAAAAGTTGAGATAAGCAAAAAACCTAACATACGTTTTATCATGAGACATATAGTTATCACTGTAGATCATAACCATGGTTCCAACTGTTGTAACTAAAACTAACATAATGGAAGTAAGTGGATCAATCAAATAGCCCAACTCTAACGAAAACTTATTGTTGATGATCCAGGACCAGAAATATCGATGGATAGGACCACCGGTAATTTGTTGTAAGAATAGATTGAAAGAAATAAACATAGCTACACTTAGCATAAAAATGCTAATAAGAGCCCATGTACGACGAAGGCTCTTAGTTGCCCCAGGAAAAAATAAGGATCCTAATCCGATTGGTACAGAAACTGAAAGCGGAAAGAAAGGCACGATCCGAGCATATTTATATAGAAATTCCATAGGAAGATCGAATCATTATTTGAAATGTTTTTCTATTGAACATTCTTGGTTTCCAATCCACTAGATCCGGAATAAAATGACAAAAAAAGAATAGGTCGCATTCTAAGAAGAATGATAGAATATGGGATGGGATCCCATAAATTTAATATTCCATTTACCTTTTTTCATCCTTTTTTATGCAAATACCAGATTTAAACCGATCAATACTTAATACTCATCAAATAAGATGAGTAATGAAGGAACTCTAGTACCTAATTTTCAGTCTAGGTACTCAAATATAGATATAAAGATAGCTGTGTACACACACAAATTGTATATGAATGATTTAATATAATTTGAATTTAGTTTGATTAGCCAAAGATACAGTATTTATAATACTTCTTATACTGTAAATGAATAGTAGTAAATCGAGCTTAACAAGAAAGAATTAAACCAATCGACAACCAAAAGTGAACAAATCCGAATTGATCGAAGTAACTATAACTAGTTATTTTCTTTTTTTTTATATCCGTTACTTCGCATAATAATTAGGACCAGATGGTCAAATTAAAAAATTGATTCAGCAATTCGTATTTGATTTGTAATAGATGACACCCATTTTGACAAATGGGTGGGGTGGGAACGGATTAACCAAAAGAAGGTGAGTCATTACTTATTTCAATTGAAAAGAATTGAGGGAGTTAAATCTTAAATCTTTATTAAAAATTACTGTTTATTTTATTCATAAAAAACTATACAGTATTGATAATTGATAAGTACATACATGTCCTTCACATCGAACTAGATAAATGAATTAAAACTATTATTCATTATGGCAGTTCCAAAGAAGCGTACCTCTAAATCTAAAAAAAAAATTCGCAGCAATGTTTGGAAGGGAAAAGCATATCGGGCCGCAGCAAAAGCTTTTTCTAATTTCTATGGCTCACCCAAATAAAAAAAAATATAGATCCTGGAGGATGATGCGTAACACCACCAAATAGACTACACCGATGTTGAAGAACAGATATGGGAACCATTTTTTATCTTATCTTCTAGGTAGAAGATACTTGGAAAGGTGGTCGGGGAAAAGGGACACGGTCATAAATTAGTTCCACTACAGCCGTTCTCCTTTCCCATTGGAAAAAGATGCAAAATGCATCATTCTTTTTAATTTAAGAATCCCGGATAAACTCCAGCATTACATGTTGCTGATAATTCTATTTAATTTAATTCTATCTATGCCAAAAAGATACTCAATAAAAACATAATAACCATATTAACTATGCAATTAATCATCAGTTATTTAATAATAGAATCGCTTGTTTCTTTCGGTCTGATAAATGGGTCATCGGACCGATGCTCTAATGATGATAAATCGTTTGTAGTTTTTAGTTACAAATTTAACTATTTATCCTTTTTTTCTTCCTAATTTTTAATTTCGTTCTTTATCCTTTCCCTTATGGTCAGATAGGAAGGAGTGCTCACTCAATTTTTTAAGATTACTCACAGCTATATTCTTTGTATATCTACTGGGACCATTTTGGGAAACATAGGGACATAATAGCTAAGGATTAGTTCCCCTGTTAGATTCTTGCGATCTTCTAAATAAAATTATGGGAATGTCTACCTTCCTATTCACATCGCAATATCTAAGGTCTAATTGATCAGACAGTTGATAAAAGAATAATAGGAAAGATATCTAATTAAATTCATCCTAGTTTCTTTGTTTTATCTATGCCAAAATTGATGTTATTTTCCGACCGAATCATTACAATGGGAAAGTAATAATACAAAACCCTTCTCCTTTCTCGTTGTTACATGTTGTTGTTCTGATTCCATTGAAATCATTTTTTTTTAGTTATTCTATTTGTTCAATGGCAGAACTATTAATATTAAATCCATACGTTCTTGTATGCTCGTTCGTTTCGGAGCAACAGGATTTGAACCCGCGACCTCCATCACCCCAAGATGGCACGCTACCAAACTGCGTTATGCTCCGTTATAACGACCAACATCACATATTAAATGTGATATCCAAACTGACATTCAGACATTGCTGATACCAATTACTCTTTTATACTACCAATTACTCTTATCTACATATTCCCATTGACAATCTCGGAAAAATAGTATAATCTATTGACTAGACAATATCAAGCCGCCATGGTGAAATTGGTAGACACGCTGCTCTTAGGAAGCAGTGCTAGAGCATCTCGGTTCGAATCCGAGTGGTGGCATTCTTGGAAATAAGATACCATGGATTCAATACAGAATCCTATACTATAATTATAGGATTACCTAATTATAGGTATAATTACTACCACTGTTCGATCTATGTCGATATGATTGATGAAATATTAATCAATTTTATCTTCTTAGCACAAAATCAAATGAAAAAATGGATTTATCATGATATTAATCACTCTAGAACATATATCAGCTCATGTCTCTTTTTCTCTGACTTTTGTTCTAACTCTCATTTATTGGGGAACCTTAGTTTATCAAAGTGAAGAACTAAGTAGTTCGGGAAGAAAGGGCATGATAGTTACGTTTATTTGTATAACGGGAGTATTAGTTACTCGTTCGTTCTATTCGGGACATTTACCGTTAAGTAATTTGTATGAGTCATTCATGTTCCTTTCATGGAGTTCCTGCATTATTCATATAATTATAGTAGTACGGGGCCAGGATACTTGGTGGTTAGGTGCAATCACCGCGCCAAGTGCTATGTTAACTCATGGTTTTGCTACTTTAGGTCTTCCGGATAAAATGCAACAATCTGCAATGTTAGTACCCGCTTTACAATCTCATTGGTTAATGATGCATGTAAGTATGATATTGCTCAGCTATGCAACTCTCTTATGTGGATCCCTAGCATCAATAGCTTTTTTGGTGATTACGTCTCGAATAAATCGAGAGATTCTTCTTAGTGCGGATAATTCCTTTTTACGATTCTTCCCTCCCAATCTAAATTGGTATTTATACGACCAAGAAAAAAAGGATTTTAAATCTACTTTTTGCTTTCCATTTACGAATTATCGTAAATGGAAATTGACTATCCAATTAGATAATTGGAGTTATCGTGCCATTGGTCTAGGATTTTATCTTTTAACTATAGGTATTCTTTCTGGGGCAGTATGGGCCAATGAAGCATGGGGATCTTATTGGAGCTGGGATCCAAAAGAGACTTGGGCATTAATTACGTGGACCATATTTGCAATTTATCTACATACTAGAATCAACAGGGGTTGGCAAGGTGAGAAACCGGCAATTGTGGCTTCTATAGGATTTTTTGTAGTCTGGAGCTGCTATTTGGGGGTTGATCTATTAGGAATAGGTTTACATAGCTATGGATGGTTGATTTAGCATAGAACAATAAATGAGATGAATTCGCGTCGGATAGATTCGATACAGTCATTCCATGTTATTGAGAAGTGAGATAATAGGTGGCTCGTCCAAGTTATTTCAAAGGGTGAATAGAAAATCGTAGAAAATCACTACTTGAAATAACTCGAACTAGAGAGCAATTCTCTCTATTAATTCTATTAATATTTCATAAAGAGAAGAGGAAAATTAGGCCTATTAGATAGCTCTGGAAGGTAAAAAAAATTTACGATTCATAGGAAGATTGAGAGAAAATAGCTTCTACCTTATAATGGTATAGAAATAGAACTAGATCGGGGTAAAGACCAATACCTATGATTGGTAGAAAGAGACAGATCATAATAAAAATTTCGCGTGATCCTGAATCCTTAAAATAAGGATTCGGGACATTCAAAACCTTATATCCGTAGAATATTCTACGTAACATAGATAATAAATAGATAGGAGTTAATATGATTCCAATTGCTGCTATTACAGTAATAAGGATTCGAAAGGTTGAAGAATATTTATTACTAGTAATTATTCCCAATAATATAATAGATTCTGCTACAAAACCACTCATTCCTGGCAATGCAAAAGAAGCCATTGAAAAGCTACTGAACATAGTAAAGATTTTAGGTATTGGTATAGCGATTCCTCCCATTTCGTCAAGGAAAAGAGTACGTATCCTATCGTAACTTGTTCCTGCCAAGAAAAAAAGTGCAGCACCAATTAATCCATGAGAAATCATTTGCAAAATGGCTCCATTAAGACCTGTATCTGTCATGGAACCAATTCCTATAACTACAAAACCCATATGAGATATTGATGAATAAGCTATCCTCCTCTTCAAATTGCGTTGACCCATAGAAGTTAAAGCTGCATAGATAATTTGCACCGCTCCTATTATTATCAACCATGGTGAAAACAGAGAATGAGCATTAGGTAGCAATTCCATATTGATTCGTATCAGCCCATATCCTCCCATTTTCAATAGAACTCCGGCCAAAAGCATACATGTACTATAATGTGCTTCCCCATGAGTATCTGGTAACCAGGTATGTAAAGGGAAGATTGGTAATTTTATTGCATAAGCGATCAAAAACCCTAAATAGAATACTATTTCGAGTGTTATCGGATAACATTTTTTAGCTAATATGTCGAAATCAAATGTTGGTCCATGAGATCCATAAAGACCCATACTTAAAGCTCCCATTAAGATAAAAATGGAACCACCCGCAGTATACAAAAGAAATTTTGTGGCCGAATATAGACGTCTTTTCCCCCCCCACATGGATAAAAGTAGGTAAACGGGAATTAGTTCCAACTCCCACATGAGAAAGAAAAGTAGAATATCTCGAGAAGCAAATAATCCTAATTGGCCACTGTACATTACCAACATTAAGAAATGCAACAATCGCGGATTTCGAGTAACTGGCCAAGCAGCTAAAGTAGCTAAAGTAGTTACAAATCCTGTCAATGAAATAAGTCCAATGGAAAATCCGTCAATTCCCAGTTTCCAATGAAACTGAATAAGATCTATCCAGTTATAATCCTCTTCCAATTGGATTGATGAATTATCAAAATGATAATAATAACGGAATGTATAGGCCATTAAAAGGAGATCTAATAAGCAAATACCTAAAGTATACCATCGAATCATCTTATTCCCTCTATGGGGAAATATTGGAATTAATAACCCCGCAGATATGGGAAAAATAACAATTATTGTTAACCAAGGTAAATTGTTCATAATGGAAAGAGAAGAGACTTTCGATATCAAAACCCATGCTTGAGCTCTTGGGTCGAGTATGGGTTTTGATCAGTGAAAGAGAAAAAGCAGAATGAAAAATATGTATGGGATGGATCTAACTATTTTTTATTTTGAGTCAGTGGTCAGTAAGCTAGACCCATACTGCGAGTTGTTTCATGCCATAAATAAACACGTACACTTAAAAAATCCGTTGGACAAGCGGATTCACACCTCTTACAACCTGCGCAGTCTTCTGTTCTTGGAGCAGAAGCAATTTGCTTAGCTTTACATCCTTCCCAAGGTATCATTTCTAATACATCTGTCGGACACGCTCGTACACACTGGGTACAACCAATACATGTATCATAAATTTTGACTGAATGTGCCATTGGATCTAAGAATTCCATTAGTTAGTATTAAAAAGTTTTTAATTTGATAAAATATTCTAATATATGGACAATAACGATATATGATGAATATAAAGCAAATCAATAATTGTATTATCAGTGATATAATGGATAGATTCGGATTCTATCTGTTAAGAAACAGATTTGTCTAACTTTCATCTCTCCAGATTTCACCAAATCTGGTCTAATTGTGTTAGACAGATCATTTGGATAATTAGTTAAATATGAATAATGTTCTTGATTGATCGCAATACGCTCTTTATCTATTTATAAAATAAAAAAAAAGATAGAGCGAGAGATCTATCTTTTAGAGATACAGACTATCTATTTAGAATAGGACTAGATATACAGATTAATAATATGTAGATATTACCATTTTGACAAATTAAATTGATCGATACGAGTTGATTTTCTGTTACGATATATTGCCAGAACAATAGCTAATCCAATAGCTGCTTCAGCAGCTGCAATAGCTGTAACAAAAATTGAGAAGATGTCCCCCTTTACTTGCCTACTATCAAAAGAATCTGAGAATGTTACTAAATTTAAATTAACCGCATTCAGTATTAGCTCAAGACACATAAGTGCTCTAACCATGTTCCGACTTGTTACTAGTCCATAAATACCGATAGATAATAAATAAGCACCTAAAATAAGTGCATGTTCGAGCATAATAGAGGAACTCCTCATACCTCAACAACTTCTTCAGATACAAACAAAAGTTCTATTAAGTTTATTATTTTCCATTATCTAAGGAATAAAATGATTCCTCTGCAATCTAAAAGATAAAATTTTAATTTGCAACTTTTCAAACTGTTTCTTCTCGGCGAGCTATAGTAATCGCTCCTATGAGAGCAACTAGAAGAATTATAGAAATGAGTTCGAATGGAAGGAAAAAATCAGTGGATAAATGAGTTCCAATACGTTGAATATTGCTTGTTAGATCTCGTTCAACAATTTGATCTGATTTTTGAGTCAGAGATATTCCGAACCATGATGTGTTTAGGATAATAGTAATTAATGAACAAAAAAGGCTTGTACAAACTATTGAAGCGATGCTATCTCCGACGGTCCAGGGGGAATCAGAATTAGGATATTTCGGGTTATTCATCAACATCACGGCGAATATGATCAAAATATTAACAGCTCCTATGTAGATCAGGATTTGTGCAACAGCTACAAAATCCGCGTTCAATAGAATATAGAATAGGGATATACAAATAAGAACTAGCCCCAATGAAAGAGCGGAGTAAATTATATTAGTAAATAATACTACTCCTAGACCTCCTAATATTAGACTTAGCGTTATAGGAGCCAAAAGAATATCATATATCTGCTCAGGTTGATTCATTATGTGCACGATAAGTTCCAATATTATTATATTCTTCTATCCCATTCACTAAAAAAAGGGGATCTCATTTACCTATTTGCCATACTGGCAAATACTGTGTACTTCAAATATTTCATTCGATATGGGGACTGATTCATAAATCTAATCTATCGGTCAATAATAGTAATCTATCGGTCAATAATAGATTTCGACCAATCTATATTTGACATTCTTAATGGAATATCAACAATATTATTAATTCCTGGTTCATATGGATCAAAAGTTATTTATCAGTCCTTTTTGATCGGAACTCGAATTAATTGCTCGAATGATTGAATCATAATATTTGCCCATAGTTTATTAATACATATTAAGTTATGTTAATATGTTGAACTCGGAATTGTTCGAATTGTTAAATCTTCAATTACCGATATGGGTAAACGTCCTAAAGCAATATGATCATAATTTAATTCATGACGATCATAGGCCGAAAGTTCATATTCTTCGGTCATCGCCAGACAATTTGTGGGACAATATTCGACACAATTCCCACAAAAGATACAAATTCCAAAATCAATGCTATAATTTTCCAATCGTTTTTTACCAATATCCGTTCCGACTTTCCAATCCACAACAGGTAGATTGATCGGGCATACACGCACACATACTTCACAAGCAATACATTTATCAAATTCAAAGTGGATCCGTCCACGGAATCGTTCTGATGGGATCAATTTTTCATAGGGATATTGAATAGTAATAGGTAAACGATTCATGTGATATAACGTAACCATAAAACCTTGACCAATATATCTCGCAGCCTGGATTGCTTGTTCACTATAATTCAAAAACCCAGTAACCGTGGAGAACATGTAGCAAATCTCCTTAAATATTAATTTCATAGAGAATTCTTTCTCTTCATAGATTTGATCTATCTATCAAATTTGAATTCATAGATTTGATCTATCTAATAAATTTGGATGTATTACAGAATGCACAACCTCTTCACGAAGAAGAAGATAGAGTTGGTCACAATAGAATAAGTTGGAAAGAAGCTGTGAGTAATAGATTACCCAAAGCAATAGGTAGAAGGAATTTCCAACCAAGATCCAATAATTGGTCCATTCTTATCCTAGGCAAGGTCCACCTTGCCGTGATAGAAATAAATAAGAACAGATAAGCTTTAGTTAATAGAATTAGGATCCCGATCGTGATATTAACGACCTCGCTAATTCCAGAAATTGAATCCCATTCAAAATGTTCCAGAATGGGTATGAATGGAATTGATAAGTTCCATCCGCCCAAGTAAAGAACTGTTACAAAGAATGAAGAAGCTAATAGATTTAGGTAAGAAGCGACGTAGAATAAACCAAATTTGATACCCGAATATTCAGTTTGATAACCCGCTACCAATTCTTCTTCCGCTTCTGGTAGATCAAAGGGCAATCTCTCACATTCTGCTAGAGACGAGATGAAAAAAGCTATAAACCCTATAGGTTGACGCCACAAATTCCATCCTAAAAAACCATATCTGCACTGTGCTTCAACTATATCAATTGTACTTGAACTGTTGGATAATTATAGTCGATAGAACATCAATGTTCTTATCTCTATTCCAAAACCGTACGTGAAACTTTCGCTTCATACGGCTTCTCAATGGCCGTTGAAAAATAAAAAATGCAATAACCAAAAGAAAACAAGCACCAATTTATTACAATTTATTATATATTATATTAGATAAATTGGACCAATGAGATTCTGTCTGCTACAATAATATAAGCTTTTGAATCTATCTCAACCTTCACTATTTTTTTTGTGGGAGAGAGGAAAACTGTGTAAAGGATTACTTCGTTCTGGATAGCCATTCTTTTTAGAGTAGATAGAAACATATTTTAGATCGGGGTTATGGGGAAGTACTACTTGATCATCCCTACCAATGCCAAGTCCTTATTGTCATCCCATTTATATTGAAACATCTCTGGTCTGGAAATAATTTATCTTTTTCTTTCACTAATCTTTTTATATCTTGGTGTTTCTCACCACCTACCTTTGCTTAATTTTCGGTATGTATGATAGTAACTTCATACTTTTTCGCCTCCCCGCTGTTGGGCCCCAACGACTAATATATGAACTGGGCAGTTTTCACTGATTGTGCATGCTTTCACTCTTGTACATGGGGGATGGGGCTCAATCATCTTACTGCAGATTTGCAAACTGTTTGATATCACCCATATGACTATCTAGTTTTTCGATCGGAATGAAGAATCAATATTCATTCCATTCACTTATTTTTTCCTGTTTTATCCTAAAAAGAGGGGAAAATCAATCTCATATTCCAACGGATCACACGTAGAGATATAGATAACACAGATAAAGCTAAAGGAATTTCATAGCTAATAGATTGAGCAGCAGCTCGGAGACCACCTGAAAAAGAATATTTATTATTTGATCCATATCCTGCTATAAGAAGTCCAAGGGGAGCAATACTTGAAATGGCAATCCAAAAAAAAACACCTATACTAAGATCAAGTAGAACAATGTGGCGGCCAAAGGGAATTACTAAATAACCTAAAAAAATAGGTATGACCACTATCGCTGGTCCAATACTAAATAACCAAATATCTCCCCTAGATGGAAGAATATCTTCTTTCAGAAGTAGTTTGATCCCATCCGTCAAAGCTTGAATAATTCCCAAAGGACCAGCGTATTCAGGTCCAATACGCTGTTGTATTCCTGCAGATATTTTTCTTTCGAGCCATACAATAACTAATAATCCTGTCGTAATTCCCAATAAAAGAGTAATTATGTCAATTAAAATCCATATAAGACTAGAGATTTCTTTTGGAAATCCCAATAAATTGATAGCTTGTTCTTCGATATCCGCTATATTAATCACCATTTTAACGATCAACCTCTCCCATAATGATATCTATACTACCCAAAATCGTCATGATATCGGCCAATTTCATCCTTTTAACCAGTTGAGGAAGAATCTGCAAATTAATAAGACCAGGTGATCTTATTTTCCATCTCCAGGGAAAAATATTATCATCTCCTATTAAAAAAATCCCTAATTCTCCTTTGGGAGCTTCTACTCTCACATAATGTTCTTGTTTTGATAACTCAAACGTAGGGGAAGGTTTTTTACTAATAAATCGAGATTCAAAATCGTTCCATTGCGAATCTTTTCCCTTATTTAGACGTCGGACCTCTAAATTCTCATAGGGCCCTCCCGGAATTACTTCTAGGGCCTGTCTAATTATTCTTATAGATTCTTTCATTTCCCCGATTCGAAGCAAATAACGAGCTAACGAATCTCCTTCTTTTTGCCATTGGATTTCCCAATCCAATTCATCATAACATTCATAATGATCCACTTTACGAAGATCCCATTGGATTCCGGAAGCTCGTAGCATGGGTCCTGATAAACTCCAATCTATTGCTTCTTCTCTACCAATAATGCCTACTCCCTCAACTCGTTTCAAAAAGATAGGATTGCGTGTAATAAGCCTTTCATATTCTGTCACTTTTGGGAAGAAGTAATAGCAAAAATCTAAGCATTTATCTATCCAACCGTAGGGTAAATCCACAGCTACTCCTCCAATGCGGAAATAATTATGCATCATTCGCATGCCCGTGGCAGCTTCAAATAAATCATATATCATTTCCCTCTCTCTTAAAATATAAAAGAAAGGAGTCTGCGCACCAATATCAGCCATGAAAGGTCCAAGCCATAACAAATGAGAAGCTACACGGCTCAACTCTAGCATAATAACTCTTATATAGCTAGCCCTTTTAGGTACTTGAATATTTTCCAATCTTTCTGGCGCATTAACCGTTATTGCCTCTGTGAACATAGTAGCTAAATAATCCCATCGTGTTACATAGGGTAGATATTGGACAATTGTTCGGTTCTCAGCAATTTTTTCCATTCCTCTATGTAAATAACCTAATATAGGTTCACAGTCAATAACATCTTCACCATCTAGAGTAACAATAAGTCGAAGAACACCATGCATTGATGGATGATGAGGACCCATACTTACCATCATGGGGTCTTTCTCCGTAGCAACCATAATCATAACTCTTCTCCGTTTATAAATCAATTAAGACAAAAGAACGACTCTCCGGAATTTAATAAACCATAATTGGATCTGAAAACTTCGTTCGAAATTAACGTGGCCCACGAATATCTAATTCACCAATTAAATTATTGTAACGAATTCTATCTATCTTGAACAGATAAATCAGAAGTTGCTTACGTTTACCCACAATTTTCCACAAACCTCTTTGGGACGAATAGTCTCTTTTGTGCAGGTCCAAATGCTCAGTAAGTTTTTTTACTCGACTGGTTAAATAACATACTTGAGATTCAACAGATCCTCTCTGTTCTTTAAGAACCAAAGAGGGATGAACGGACAAATTCTTTATCATAAAAAAATTTGACAAAGTCAAATACGATTTATTTTCTATTTTATTTTAATAGTAAGAAAAAAAATGAGATCCATTTCTTTTTGTTTATGGTCTATATATTATGACTAATTCCGAAGGTTTGTTTCTACGGGAGATTAATTATTTGTCTCTTCCCGTAGAAACAGGATTACTTAAAGACGAGGAAAGAGGAACCTAAAGAGGAAAAGATAAACAGCGTTAACTTCGCACATATGGAATTTTTTATTCCATAATAATCTATAAACTGTAAAAAGCGATCCCAGCGGGAATATTCCAGCTTTTGAGAATTGGTATAGACATCGTAATAATGTCTCATAAGAAGGTTATCCTCTCCCTACTCTACTCCTGATAAAGTGATAGATTTTTTTGGTTGTAGTCCAATAATATTGATTATATCATTTATGGGCCACATTTTTAATCCCGGTCTCGAAATAATTCCGTGGTGTGTTTCCCCACTTTGTAGGGCCTACCCAATAATAATAATAATAATAATTATATTTTATGATATCGTTCTCATAACACCACCTCTTTGGAAGAATAAGAGCAATAGTTTTGAGACCTCTTATTAATATTTAATATTAATCAAATTTAAAAAAATCCATTTTTTTTATGGAATGCTTTTTTAAAAATATTACATTTTTTCGAGATATGAGACGTAAACCTCGTTAATAAAGTATCTAACTTTATTATCCAGGAGCTGGGAACTCTAAAGCAATAATTTATAAATCCCCTAAGATTTTAGTTAGATATTCGACCAAAAGGAAGGGGCGCCGCCCTGAAGGAAGGGGCGCCGCCCTGATAGAGCTCATTTATGTATCCTTTGTATCCTTTACCTCATTAGGTACATTTCGCACCCTTATATTTAAGAAACTTTTGAGGTGAGTTAACAGATCTGGAAGAATCTCTCTTAAAAAACTTTGAGAGGTTTGATACAAACTATTTCGTACATGTTCCCAATGATCTATTTTTGGGTACATACGTACCCTCAACATAACAGATCGACTCCCATCATTTGTATTCCACCAATATCTATTCATGCAAATAAGATCCTCGAATCGATAACGAGGCCAAAGAAAACGTCTTATCTTTTCTCTTGTATCTATGCTAAGATGTTCGTCTTTTTCAATGAGTTCTTCGTCATTCTTTATGTCTTTACTATTTGACAATCCTGCACTTTCACCTAAAGTGCTTTCCAGATTCAAACGATTCAAAATTCGAAATTCTCTACGACGTCTTGGAATAAAAATATATTCGAAAATGAAGGAACTTGAAATTTTTTCATTTTCATCCTCCATAGTTTCTATTTTTCCGCGTCGGACAGATTCATCAAAAAGATTTACATCAATCCCTTTACTTTTTAATTTCAATAAAAAACTTGCAATTTTATATATAAGGAATCGGTCATTAAAGTACCCCGGTATAAGTGGCATAGACCGTCTTCTTGCATCCCACAAAATTTTATTAAATGTATTCTCTTTATCCTTGAAATAATTTCCCATATACATCATAAGCTCTAATAATTCTAAGTCAAGTTCTCCGTTATCCATATATGGCTTAGCTACTTTATATGCAAAGTTATCGTTGCCTAATTTCTTTGGGTCTAAGAAACGTGTCGCATTTCTGGCACTTTTAACCCAAGGATATATAAACAGGTTTCCCAGCTTGTACTTATTTCTCCAATTAAGTACATTTTTCGCCCTTTCTCGATTCGCCAATTTATTCGCTCTTCTTTTCTCTAGTCTTTGTTTTTCTATTTTTTCTCTTTCTTCTTCTCTCTGTCTTTTTCTTTCTTCTTTTTCTTTCCTTCTCTTTTCTATTTTTTCTTCTCTTAGCTTTTTTCTTTCTCCTTTTGTTAGTTTTTTTCTTTTTACTTTTTTTCCTTCTTCTTTTTTTTGTTCTTCATTATCCAATCCTTCTTTATTATCCAATCCTTCTTTATTATCCAATCCTTCTTTATTATCCAATCCTTCTTCATTATCCAATCCAAAATCCAATTGAAAATGAACTTCATCCCATCCCTTTTTGTCACCTTGTGCTTTTTTTTCAGCATCTAGTTTAAAAGTATTTTCTTTTTTGTCTACTCGAAATTTTTCGGGATGTTTTCTTTCTTTTTTGTCTTTGTGATAAAGATTCCTAAAGTCTTGAACTAGAAAGTCTCTATATTTTAGATTCTTTCTATTTTTGTCTCTTTTAACTCGTTCAGCTCGTCGAGCAGCCCGTTTTTTAGCTTGTTCAGCTTTTTTTTTTACTCTTTTATCTTTTCTTTCCTTCATTTTGTCCCTCATTTTTTTCTTTCTCTTATCCTTATCTTCTTTCCTGAATGCCTTTTTCAGTTTTTTTACTTCTTTTCGAGTAGTTGCCGCCTTCAGTTTTTGCATTCTTTTTGCTTTTTTCTCTTCTCTCTCTTTCTTTTTCTGTTCTTTTTCTTGCTTAATTCTCTGTTCTTCCTCTCGTTTTTTTTGTTTTTCTTCTTCGCTCTTTCTTTCCAGTTCCATAAGAAAAGCATCAACATCAAAGTCCTCTGGTATTTTAAACTCTTCAAAGTCATTCATATTAAGAAGACGCGTTCTAAATATGTCTGGAGGAAAAAGGTCACCAAGTTTTCTTGCTTTTTTTGCTTTTTTTCTAATTTCTGGGAAAAGCCAAAATTGAAATTTGTAATAGGGCTTCTTATGAGTTGTCAATTCATCGGAACTCTTTCTAGTTTTCTCCTTTATAGCTTTCTCCTTTATAGTTTTCTCCTTCCTAATTTTCTCCTTCCTAATTTTCTCCTTCCTAATTTTCTCCTTCCTAATTTTCTCCTTCCCAATTTTCTCCTTCCTAATTTTCTCCTTCCTAATTTTCTCCTTACTAGTTTTATAAGAATCGGAATCGGAGTAATCGGAATCCTCTAAGTAATCGGAATCATCGGAATCATCGGAATCATCGGAATTCTCGGAATCATCGGAATTCTCGGAATTCTCGGAGTAATCGGAATCCTTGGAGTAATCGGAATCCTTTTCGGTTCTTTGAAAATTGGTAATAGCTTGATTGTCCGGTTTTGGTATATAGTGTATAGGGGATCCGTGAGTATCCTCTTTCATATAATCGAGATAACTATATGCTAAAAGATTATATCTGTTACTTTTGATCTTTTTCTGGAGTCGTCCTATAAAAGACGCAAATTTAATGTCTCCCAAAAAAGATGCAAATTGACTCCATCCCAATCGGTTACCAATTACATTTCTCCTTTTCTGGGGTCCTATTATGTACCCAGTACACCATTTTAACCATTGTTTCGAACCTTTTACCTTTTTTTTCTGGGGTGCTATTCTGTACCCGGCACACCATTTTAACCATTGTTTCCAATCTTTTACCCTTAAATCTTGAGGCCCTTTAGAATCCAATATTCCGTGCATATCTAGGAATTCTTTGATATCCTTTTTAATTAAAGGATACGATGTTCTGTATTGTAGTAAATCCCTCGCATAAGACCCCTTCATAGCCCGTATTTGTTGCCATATCTTTGCAACTACATATCCTTGGGAAATTTTTTTTTTTAAATCTTGTTTTTTTGGGTTTTTTGGGTTTAAAATTATATTTCTAGTCTTAATGACTATTCTTATAATTCTATTTCCATTCGTAATAAATATTCTGATAATTGCTGCAATATTCATCCTAAATTGCATTAAAAGCATTATAAAATGGAAATTTGAAAGGATGAGATTAAGAACACTTATTTTAAGATCAATAAATGTTCTTTCCATTATTAAAATAAAAACCTTCATAAAATATGGCAATTTCCTCGTAATGAATCGAGCTATTGTTATTCGGAAACCAAAAAACCAAATTTTTATTTTAACCCGTGCCCTTTTAAATTTGTGGCGTATGCCGGGTTGATCCCTATCCATTTTATTTTCCAACTTTTTAACATCGGCTTTTAATTTGTTTAAAATATCTAAGTTTAACAAATATTGTTCATTCATCTTTTTGATCCGAGTTGGCAACTCATTTAGATCTTGATCTTCCAGATGTACATCTGGTTCAATTTCTTCGATTTCAATTAGATTTGGTTCCAATGGATCCTGTACTATCTCTAGAGTAAATTTCATATTAGGCGTAGGCCTAGTCCGAATCAGTACAGGGACTCGGTCATTCATTTGAAGATTTTCTGTACTCCGAGTATCTGGTCGAAGTTCAGATTTTTTAAAAAATACTTTTGTTATTTTTGAGCAAATCAGTGATATCGATTGGCCAATAATTTTCATCCATTGGATGATAGGTTTCATCCATTCGATAATAGGTTTTAGCCATTCGATAATGAAATTTGTACGTTGGACAATGTAATCCCGAATCCATTCGTCAATAGGTTTCCAAAAAGAAGGTATTTTCGTTGGCTTTCCGAAAGGTTTTTTAGCTTCTGTTCCATACAGGGTTAAGAAACTAGTATTGTCTTCACTAGGAGTAGATTCGGTGGTAGATTCATCATACCATGGTCTCAATCGAAAAGGGTTATGAATTTTAATTTGAATCCCCTCTCTTAGGTAGTCTCTAAACCAGTGTTTAGGTACGTCTACGTCTGTCAGCTCATAACCGTCGTAATTGCATTTTACATAAAATTCTTTATGTAAGTTATCCCAATCCTGCTCCCATTCGGGTAACTGCAATAATAAAATACGACCAATATTTTTAGCTATTATCAATGAAGGTAAATATACTCGTTTTCTAAAAAATGTATGAGTAAATAATATAGCAGCTCTTACATAGTGAAAGATTTCCCAATCGAATGCCTGCTTTTTAGTACGGCGAAAGAATTCTTTCGTACGGCGTCTTCCTCTGTCTTTTTTTTTGAGTAACTTTTCGAATACTTTAAAACTCCTCCGCTGTTTATCTTCCTTTGTCTCTCCAATTTTAATTTTGGCTTTAGGTACAGGTTTGGATTTGGATTTGTGATGCATTTTCATTTTAGTCATCTCCTTTATTCTCTCAAAAAGACTCGACCGTGGTTTTGCTGTCCAAATGCTAAACAATGAAAGTTTGCGTCTTTTAAAACGTAGAGCTCCTTTGACTAGGAACCGACGAAAATTTCCCTCATGCGGATAACTAAATACATGTAGATCCTTTGACATCGGATCCTCATCATCTTCATCTTCTTCATCCTCGTTTCCTTCTCCTTCTCCTTCTTCTTCTTCCTCTTCCTCTTCCTCTTCCTCTTCCTCTTTTTTGAATCGTTTTAAGAAGTTGTCTATAATTCCTTTTTTATTTTGTTTTTCCTTTTCTAGTCGTTCTTCTTCAATTTTTTCAAAGGGTTTTATAACTAGATAACTTCGAGCTTTTCTTGGACGAACCTCCAGGTAATCTTTGACAGCGATATTATCGTACAAGCCTGTTAATAGTATGCTAGGGCATGTAGGCACAATAATTTTACTAAAATCTTTAATTCGCGGTTCATTATCATTTAAAAACTCCCTGAATTTCAGGAATTTATTATAAAGGACAAAAAATTCTTTATGAGGAATTTCTTCATCAGGAATATTTATATATCCATCAATAGTATCTTTATAAGGATAAGGAAGATCTTCATAAGAAATCTCTTCAGGAATATCTATAGATATTATAGAATCTGGAAGTTTTTTCGATCTCATTAGAAAAAATCGCTCACAAAGCAAAGCCTGTTTTGTAGAAAGGATACTAAGAAGCAATTCCCATTTCGTACCCGTCGTTTGAAGGAAAATATTCAACAAATAGTTACTATATATTTTTTTATCACAAGAAGCTATTTCCGCTTCTAAATCTGCTGGGGCCAATAAAACATATTCCAACGAATCTTTTGGATAAATATTGTCAAACATTTTCGACAACTTTTTCAATGTCACTTCATCCAGAAATGTTCGTGTTTCTTGTTCTTCTAACAAGAATACACGGATTTTATCGAGCCACCATTTGAAAATCATTTTTAATTTATCATTTTCATTTTTTGGTCGAACTATTTTTTCCGATCGTTCGAATGAACAAAGTCCAAATTCCTTGGTAAAATGGACTTTCGCTTTTTGATGCTTTTTAAATAAAAATAAATGAAATCCCTTATCGTCCAAGTTCAAAGGAGGTAACATCCACGGTGATTTAAATTGATTCATCACCCCACGGAATGGCCCGCTCAGTAAAGGATCATTTATTTCTGGAAGGCACTCTCCACTGTTGGTTATCGAAAATCTCACTCTTTTATCCATTACATTTTCAACAGGAAATCCATTGCTTAGAGCTTTAACTCGGTCTTCAAGCTCTTTGCCTAAGGAATTCTTTCTTTCTTTTTTGGTAACTATCCATCTATCAAGATGATCCTGATTTGTGATAGAATTTTCACTTCCTAAATTGACTATTTTATCAAAGAAAGTCATACTGGGTAGAGCTGTAAAAGAAATTCTTTGGCGCCCATCACTGAGACAAACATCGAAAAAATACTCAGCGAGTTGGGTCTTGACAGGACCGCGAAGAAAGAAATCACCAATACCGACATAACGTAATGGCTGATTGAATCGGCGATAATCAAAAAATATTGTGGGCCACGGTTTACACATGATATCTGATAGTATTACATCTTTCTCTTTGTCCTTTTCTTTCAAGGATTCTTTTTTCTTCTTCAAAGCTTCTTTTTTCTTCTTCAAAGCTTCTTTTTTCTTCTTCAAAGCTTCTTTTTTCTTTTTACCGCTTTTTTTTTTAACATCATCTACCTTTGTATTTTCGTCCTCCTCTTCCTCTTGAGGACCTCGACTCAAGAATTTATCGCCAAACCACTTAGTAATTAGTGGGGTAGGGGTTCTACCATAACACATGAGTACAAAGTAACCCAAGAAAAGCATTTGGAAAGTTACACCAATATGCCGTTTTCTTGCTCCCAATCTAAAGGGTGAATCATGTTCCACACGTGAACAGAATACTTCTGTCACTTTTATGAATAGAAGCTGTCCGCTTAACCATCCGGCGGCGGTACTTAGCAGAAACAAAAGGCTTCTACTATAGTGAAATAACATTAGGTTTATCAGTCTGCTATAAATAGACTTGCTGAAAAAAAGGGCAGGATTTAGCAATTGTAGAATTAGTGCAACAATGAATTCCATTTCTATATTGTTGATCCAAGGAATAAACTTGTTGATTGAGGAGTCCCATAGATCACAAAATAGTACCTTAATAAAAATTAAAAACATAATTGGTGTAACCATTAGAGCCATTGTATGAGGCTTCCATAATGCTGCATAAATAGGAGAAAGGTAAATGGATGAGAAGACTAGAATTTGACCTACAAAAGAACCGCTGAGAATTATTCCTCCCGTAGGAATAATTCTATCTTCCCTGTAAATTCTAAGATCTTTTAGTAGTAAAGATCTTACATAATAGATCTGTGCCGGACTAATCGGCAATGTAGTTAAGAAGCCATAATAGAAACCAAATATGACCATCGGACTAAACGTTAGGACCCATGATGATACCAGACTATAAATAAAATTTATATTTTGAATAATCATAATATATAACTCCTTATGGTTTGATTTAAGTATATTTTTGAGAAGAGGGATAGAATAACAGGGAATAATGAATTCTGGGATAGAATAACAGGGAATAATGAATTCCCATGACCAAACGAAAAATCGAAATGGAGAAAAATCAAAATCATATATAACTCCTTATGGTTTGATTTAAGTATATTTTTGAGAAATGGGATAGAATAACAGTTTTGAGAAAGGGAATAGAATAACAGGGTTTATAATAATGTGACGACTATATTAATTATATATAGTCAATATATTGATTGTCAATATTATTCAATAACTATATTAATAACATATATTTATATATTGATTGGCTTACTATATTGTATATTGATTGGCAATAATATTAACTAACTATATTAGTTACATATATTTAATATATTGATTGGCTTACTATATTGATTGCCATATCAATATGATATATTATCATATTAATATATTGATTACCATATAAAAATAAAACCTCCTTATGGTTTAAGTTTATCTGTTTATCTTATTATATGCCTATTTCCTTACACTTTATTAATCAAACAATATACATTAAAATTATATATCTCAATCCCAAAAGTGTCAATGATCTCTATTCTATGTCCATCTGTGGTGTGACATTATGATTATTATCATAAATCATAATTATTATATCCCATAGAAGTATGGGAGATTGCGAAATTATTATAGAAATATCTTCTATCTCCCATAGAAAAGAATAAATATTAGTTATCTTAGTTATCGTTCACATCCACGAATTTAATTGAAAATGACAGAATTGATCCCAATTTTGATCTTTACTCTCTTATATATCGACCCCACAAATTATTTTTAGAAATAATCGAAATCAAATTGGATAGATTAAATAATTAATTTATAATAATATAATAATGAGAATTACTGGGACATTTTAAACTTGTTTTTTTTTATGACTAAGGTGGTCCGACCCAAGTCTTCTAAATTTTTCTGACGTCGTAGGGGTCGAGTAACCAATTCAAGTACATCTCTTGCATTGGCAAACCCATGAATCTGGGCAAAGGTAAATTCAACTGACCATTTAGTACTAATTCCTCTTGCCTCTAACGGGTTAGCATGAGCCATTCCAGTAATAGCTAAGTCGGGTTGTAATTCGCGTATACGTTGTATTTGATTCGAATTATCCGGTTTTTCCACAATTCGTGGTATTGGTACACACATCTTTATACATGTATCTTGTAAAAGTAATAATTCAGCAGCTTGATATCGTTTATCCATATATGGAATACCAATTTCATGAACGATCATTCCACATCTGATTAAGAATCTTGCTAGAGAGACTTCTAGCAGATTATCTCCCATGAAAAAGACAGATTTCCCACGTACCAAGTCAAGATAATCCTTTAAACTTTCCCATATCCGTTCCTCCCTTTCCTCCAGACCTTGGGTTTCAACACCAAATACAGGACAAATCTTTTCAATCCAAGCACGCGTTCCGTCCGGACCGATAGGAAAAGGAGCTCCAATTAATTCACATTTTTTGCGTCTTATCAAAGTTGTCGCTGTCCGACTTAAAAAGGGGTTAACACCACAAACATAAACTCCATCACCCAATGATGGAAGATCAGTATATCTTTGAGCAGGTAACCAACCTGATACCTTGATGGATTGGCGTTTTAATTCTAGATTGAGTTGAGAAGCCACATTGGACGGCAAAGATCCAAAAAGAACTAAGGACGGACTATTTGCATATTCGCCCAATTCATGTTTTTTTATAGAATGAAAAGCGAAGTAATTTTGTTTTTGCATAGTTAATTTTCGTTCACGAACGAATAATTCTGGTTCTGGACAACGATGTGCCATCGCAGCTAACACAGTATCTTCTCCTTGAGTAAAAGCATAATCCAGTCCATTCGCTCTTGCCACTAGAATTGGGATTCCAATTTCCCACTCTAATTTGGGTGCCATACCTTCCAAATCCATTTTGATTATTTCTGTAGTACAAGTACCTATCCATATGATGACGCTGGGGTCTCTGTCCTTTTTTATTTGAATACAAAGCCTTTTTAATCCCTCATAATCATTCAATTGAGCCGAGATATCTCCTTCTTCCAATTCTGCCATTGCATAGCGGGGTTCTGCAAAAATCATAACCCCAAGTGCATTTTGCAGAAAATAACCACATGTCTTTGTACCCACAACTAAAAAGAAACTGTCCTCAATCTTTTGATATAGCCAAGACACACAGCTAATTGGACAAAAAGTATGATAATTACCTGTCTCACATTCGACAGTAAGAGTTTCATAAACTTTCACTGACATAAATATTAATAACTATGTTGATTAAATTGTCGTAAATCCAAGTAAATTTTCCTTATTATTTTTATGTCTCCCCTCATCAATAGGATTCAGATAAAGGTCAGAGAGTAAACTGAATAATTCCCGATCTGGAATCTCCTTTGGTACAATACCTTCTGGTTGGGACAATATTTGATCCGCTATGTTTAAATAATATTCACACACATAGTTAAGAGATGGTTCGGATCCAACCATTTCAAATAAGGTTTTTCCCTTGACTCTTGAAACTCGAATATCTTCAATAAGAGGTAACACTTCTATTACAGGCATTGGGCAGGCTTCTACATATTTATTGATAAGATCTCTTTTAGAGGTACGATTTCCAACCAAGCCTGCTAATCGGAGTGGATGTGTACGAGCTTTTTCCCTGATAGAGGCAGTAATACGATTAGCTGCAAATAATGCGTCAAATCCATTATCTGCAATAATTACACAGTAATCTGCATAGTTCAATGGAGCAGCAAAACCTCCACAAACCACGTCACCTAATACATCAAATAATATTACATTATATTCGTAAAATGCATTTAATTCTTTTAACAATTTGACAGTCTCTCCTACTACATATCCCCCACATCCAGCTCCTGCTGGTGGCCCTCCAGCTTCCACACAATCTACCCCTCCATAACCCTTATGGATTACATCTTCGGACCAAATTTCCTCATAATGATAATCCTTGGATTTCAAAGTATCTATAATTGTAGGTATCAAAAATCCTGTCAGAGTAAAAGTACTATCATGTTTGGGATCACATCCAATTTGTAAGACTCTTTCACCACGTCTGGCTAGGGCAATTGAAATATTACAACTAGTCGTTGATTTACCAATTCCGCCTTTTCCATAAACTGCTATTTTCATCTTTTGATCTCCTTTTATTTATTTTTGATCGACCGAACTTTTTCATTATTCTTATTCGTTCGATCTAATTTTAAGTTTAACTTTGCCTTATTTATTCACATATTCCATCGTTTCACCTTGTTTTTGAGCTCCCTCCTATCTAGAATCAAATCATATTATGAGAAATCATAATATGAGATGCGACAAAGATTTTCATCTCGTCAGCGGGCGAACGACGGGGATTGAACCCGCGCGTGGTGGATTCACAATCCACTGCCTTTGGACCACTTGGCTACGTCCGCCCCAAACCAATAGACAGTCTCTGTCTACAGTCATTACTTCCAAGAATGAAAGTTTCTAAGTCCCCAAAAAAAACTAAAAACTAACTAATAATATTAGTTGATCAGTTAAGCTGACAAGTTCTGACCGGACATCAAAGTTTTGCAAGATCGATAACCTTCTTGCAACTCTCGAACAAGTGAGTCGTATTGCTTTATTTATTGAAAGCAATAGGCATGAATCGAATAATAAGAGAATCAGATTGGGTACCTAATATAAGATAATATATATAGATATATTATATATAAATAGTATAAACTTTATTTGCTTTATCTAGCATCCATGGCTGAATGGTCAAAGCACCCAACTCATAATTGGGAAGTCGCGGGTTCAATTCCTGCTGGATGCATAATAAGCATTTATTATGCTCTGTTTGCAATAAATGTTTAGACGTAAAAAACAGTACCAAGCCTTTCAAAAAGGTTTGGTACTGTTTTTATTTTCCAGGATTTAAATACGCTAACAATCCATCGGATTGATTAA